AAATGAGAAAAAAACAACCAACTCGTTCCTTTCATTTTTTTTTCTCTTAAAGGAAAAAAATGAACAATTCTATAAGTATAAGATTGAATCAAAATTTGATTGATACGTTTATATAATTGCTATGCTTAGTGTGTGACTCGTTGGTTGTTTTAGAGGAATAGGATTCAAAAAAATGGACCGACCCCTACTATGGACTAATAACCAACTCATCGCTTCGCATTATCTGGATACCAAAAACCAGTCAAGATATGATCTAGCGGTCATATCATTGTAGCAGCTGAAATCTTTTTTGCATAAACAAAAGAAAACCCAATTGAATTCTTTATATATGTATCAAATTATGTTCTTTATGTATATAAAATTGATGTATATAAAAGAATCTAAAAAAGAAAAGGATATAGATAAATGGAAGGGTGAGAGAAAGAAAGAACAAGAATATCAATGATATACCATTCCAATATATGTAAGGTTTCTGAGTCATCTCATAAAAGACAGTGTTATAAAGCATCAATACCGATTCACCCATAACTAGACTAGATGAATCGATTCCTAGAAAAAAATCAAGAGCCTGGAGCCAATAAAGACTGAGAAGATTGACTCAAGAACAAATTCCACGAAAGGCTCCATTGTAGAATTCAAACCTAACCATTAATTGAGAAGCGATGGGAACGACGGAACCCGTGACTACAGAGGATTCTCTTGAAAAACGAATCCTAATAATTCATTGGGTGGGATGGCGGACCGAACCGGGGAACAATTCATTTATTCCGAGAAATTATGAGCTAACCCTACAACTGAAGTAGATATTGAAAGAGTGAATATTCGCCCGCGAAGGGTTTTATTAGATTACTCAATCTTGTTCTATCCAATATGATAATATGAGACAAGGCAAAAGAAAATAAGGATTCGTTATAAAAAACAACATTAGAGAATAGATTCTCTAGTTTATCGATATATTCTCCAAACAAATATATATCTATTATTTTATAAAAAGAAAAAAAGAATCGAGAAATGAAATACATCTTGAAGTGGATATCCAAACAAGATATAGAAATTTCGAATAGATTAGATGAAATCTCAAAAAAGAATCCAGAGTAGATTTTCATTCAACTTGAATCCTTTGATTCGCGAGGAGCCGGATGAGACGAAACTCTCATGTCCGGTTTTGGAGTAGAGGTGGAATTGCGAAAGAACCATCAACTATAACCCCAAAAGAACCAGATTTCGTAAACAACATAGAGGAAGAATGAGAGGGATATCTTATCGCGGCAATCGTATTTGTTTCGGTAAATATGCTCTGCAGGCACTTGAACCGGCGTGGATCACATCTAGACAAATAGAAGCAGGGCGTCGAGCAATGACGCGAAATGTACGACGTGGTGGAAAAACATGGGTACGTATATTTCCAGACAAACCCGTTACGTTAAGAGCGGCCGAAACACGTATGGGTTCGGGTAAAGGAAACCCCGAATATTGGGTAGCTGTCGTCAAACCGGGTAGAATACTTTATGAAATGGGTGGAGTCGCAGAAAATATAGCCAGAAAGGCGATTTCTATAGCAGCCTCGAAAATGCCTATACGAACTCAATTCATTATTTCAGGATAGGAACGTAGAATCAAAGAAAAAAGTCTTAGGGATAAAAAACAGTTGCGAGTGTCTTTTTTTTTTTTACAACCAATATTTCTTTTTTTTTTTTTACTTCATTCTTTACTTTGCATTGAAAGAACAGATTAAAAATGATATGATTCAACCTCAAACCCGTTTGAATGTCGCGGATAACAGTGGGGCTCGAGAATTAATGTGTATTCGAATCATCGGAGCTAGTAATCGTCGATATGCTCATATCGGTGACATTATTGTTGCTGTGATCAAGGAAGCATTACCAAGCACCTCCCTAGAAAGATCAGAAGTGGTCAGAGCTGTAATTGTACGTACTTGTAAAGAACTTAAATGTGACGACGGTATCATAATACGATATGATGACAATGCTGCTGTTGTCATTGATCAAGAAGGAAATCCAAAAGGAACCCGAGTTTTTGGTGCGATTGCCCACGAATTGAGAGAGTTAAGTTTCACTAAAATAGTTTCATTAGCACCTGAGGTATTATAAGATCATGCCGACTAGTATAGTTCTATTATACATAGTATTTGAATGAAATAGATTAATTAGTCCATTAGATTGTATCTTACGCATATACCTTTCTATAACATAATAGAGAATTTGGAAAGCTATAATCGATTTGATATTCAAAAAATCGATATTAAAGACAATAAGATATTAAAGAATTGAAACTAATACAGCATAATTTCTATTTCTATTAACTCATTTTTTTATTATCTATTTCCAATTTTGAAATAAAAGCATGTTGATTATATCAAAAATAGGAGACAACAATCATTTTAGTTTATCATGGGTAGGGACACTATTGCTGACATAATAACCTCTATACGAAATGTTGACATGAATAGAAAAGGGACGGTTCGAATAGAATCTACTAACATGGCCGAAAAGATTGTTAAAATACTTTTACGGGAGGGTTTTATCGAAAACGTGCGAAAACACCAGGAAAACAAGAAATCTTTTTTGGTTTTAACCCTACGACATAGAAGGAATAGGAAAGGACCCTCTCCCTCTAGAACTTTTTTAAATTTAAATTTAAAACGGATTAGTCGACCTGGCCTCCGAGTCTATTCTAACTATCAAAAAATTCCTAGAATTTTAGGCGGGATGGGGATTGTAATTCTTTCTACTTCTCGAGGGATAATGACAGACCGAGAGGCTAGACTAGAAGGAATCGGCGGAGAAATTTTGTGTTATATATGGTAATCTTTTTTGGAAAAGAAAAAGGGTCGGAGAAGTGGGTCTCACTCCTCTCTATTAGTTAATACTTCTAAGGGTTTTACTTAGAATGCTCGAAAAAAGCGATTCATGAAGGTTTCATTTCGGAATCAGTTCCTAATGTTATGTTCAGATTTCATTTAGCTAATGAAGATCGAATTCTAGGTTCTAGTTCAGAAAGGATCCAACGGAATCTTAGTTTGATACGTATACGACGAGGGAGTCGAGTCCAAATTGAAGTAAGGCGTTATGCTTCAACCATAAAACGTATAAAATTTATAGACTCCGCAACAAGTATTCGAAAGATTGGATGCTTTTTTCAACTTCAGTATTCCCCTCATGGAGCTAGAATTTGAGGTTCAAAATTTCAAGAAACTTATTTCCTTCCAATAAGCATATTTGGAATTAAGTTAAGGAACGACAATTATGAAAATACGGGCATCCGTTCGTAAAATTTGTACAAAATGTCGACTGATCCGTAGGAGAGGACGAATTATAGTAATTTGTTCCAATCCGAGACATAAACAAAGACAAGGCTAATCTGTTTAAAAAGGACTTTCTAACGTAAAGGATAGGATCCGATGCAAAAAAGGATTTCCTTTGATTTGATAGGAAATGGATATATCCATATATTTCTGATTTCGATTATAAAGTATGGCAAAATCTATACCAAGCGCTGGTTTACGTTTACGTTTACGTTTACGTAGGAATGCGCGTAGGCGTTCACGTAAGAGTACGCGTAAAATCCCAAAGGGGGTTATTCATGTTCAAGCGAGTTTCCACAATACTATTGTGACTGTTACAGATGTGCGGGGGCGGGTAATTTCTTGGTCCTCCGCCGGTACTTGTGGATTCAAGAGTACAAGAAAAGGGACGCCATTTGCTGCTCAAACCGCAGCAGGAGATGCTATTCGGCCAGTAGTGGATCAAGGTATGCAACGAGCAGAAGTCAGGATAAAAGGTCCCGGTCTCGGAAGAGATGCGGCATTACGAGCGATTCGTAGAAGTGGTATACGATTAAGTTGTATACGTGATGTAACCCCTCTGCCACATAATGGCTGTAGGCCCCCGAAAAAAAGGCGTGTGTAGAAATCAAACGGAAATCGATTTCAAGAGAAATAAATGATTCAATGATCTAATCAAATCCTATTAATATGGTTCGAGAGAAAGTAAGAGTATCTACTCGGACACTCCAGTGGAAGTGTGTTGAATCAAGAGTAGACAGTAAGCGTCTTTATTATGGACGCTTTATTCTTTCCCCCCTTATGAAAGGGCAGGCCGATACAATAGGCATTGCGATGCGAAGAGCTTTACTTGGGGAAATAGAAGGGACATGTATCACCCGCGCCAAATTTGAAAAAATACCCCATGAATATTCTACCATAGTAGGTATTCAAGAATCAGTACATGAAATTTTAATGAATTTGAAAGAAATTGTATTGAGAAGTAATTTGTATGGAACTTGTAACGCGTCTATTTGTGTCAAGGGTCCCGGGTGTGTAACTGCTCAAGACATCCTATTACCACCGTCTGTGGAAATCATTGATAACACACAGCATATAGCTAGCCTAATGGAACCGATTCATTTGTGTATTGGATTACAAATTGAGAGGAATCGAGGATATCATATAAAATCACCAAATAACTTTCAAGACGGAAGTTATCCTATAGATGCTGTATTTATGCCTGTTCGAAATGCGAATCATAGTATTCATTCTTATGGGAATCAAAATGAAAAACAAGAGATACTTTTTCTCGAAATATGGACAAATGGAAGTTTAACTCCTAAAGAAGCACTTCACGAAGCCTCCCGGAATTTAATTGATTTATTTCTTCCCTTTCTGCATGCGGAAGAAGAAAACTTACATTTAGGAAAGAATAAGTACAATGTGACTTTCCCCCTTTTTACTTTTCATAAAAAATTAGCTAAGCTAAGGAAACCGAAAAACGAAATAGCATTGAAATCTATTTTTATTGACCAATTAGAATTGCCCCCCAGGATCTATAATTCCCTCAAAGGGTCCAAGATCCATACATTATCGGACCTTTTGAATAAGAGTCAAGAAGACCTTATGAAAATGAAACATTTTCGTATAGAAGATGTAAAACAGATCTTGGACATTCTAGAAATAGAAAAAGCATTTCATAACCGATTTAACG